ACATTGACAAAAAAATATTTCCACTTTTTCATCGGAAAAGGCCTATCTTTTGAAGCCAGAATCGCTTTTCCTTCATATCGAAAATAATGTATCAAAGAATCCTTAACCAAGCATAGGGTTGCCCCAAAATCATTAGTAAAACTTTCAGCAAAATCTTCTATTTTTTCATAAAAATATATTCGTTCAAAAAGGACTCGAAAAAATGTTGATTGTAAATGAAAGGATTGATTACGAAGAAAGAAGAGAATAGATTCGTATTCATATACATGAAAATTATATAAGAACAAGAATAATCTTGGATTATTCTTTGCAAAAATAGAAATAGATTTCTTTGGAATAATAAGACTGTTCAAATTCCAATACTCATGAAGAAAGAGTCGTAATAAATGCAAAGAGGAGGGATCTCTCACCCAGTAACGAAGTGTTTGAACCAATTTTTCTAGATGGATAGGGTAAGGTATTAATACATCTGACACATAATTTAAATGTGGAAACTTACTCTCTAAAAAAGGAAATATTGAATGAAGTGATTGTAAATTATGAGATTTTACTATTTCTGACCTTTCTAAAAGGGATACTAATCGTCGGGAAAATGGAATTTCTACAATGACTGCAATCCCCCCCGATAGCATTTGAGAATGCAAATTATTGTTGTACCTAAAAAGTTGATTTTGGTTCGACTCATTAACAGAAAAAATCAAATGATTCTGTTGATAGGTTCGAGTAATTAAATGTTTTACAACTAATAAACTTGATTTAGATTTAATGTCATAACCCCCAAAAACGGATCTATTTAAACCATAATCACGAACAAATGTATAAATATACTCCCGAAAAATAAGTGGGTATAGGAAGTCATTTTTTCGAGACCGATCTAGTTCGAAATATCTTTTGTATTTTTCTATTTTCATTTGAAATTCAATTTAATTGAAGCAAAGATAGCAGATTTTGGGGGTTATTCAATAATACATAGTGCGATACAGTAAAAACAAAAAAGTATAATAAGAAAAGAATAAATACTTCAGAAATTGGCAAATTCATCAACGGATTCTCTATTTTCTCTTTGTTCCATCAAATGGATTTATGTTCATTAATGGATTAGGATAACAAGATGATTAGAAATCCTTTATTTTTTCACGCCAATCGCTCTTTTGATTTTGGAAAAAAAGTTATTTATCAATATACTCTTTCTTCTACACATTTGATTCCCCTCACAGTGGAGAATGACAATATAGTTAGGATTTATTAAAAAAATGGAAATTTTATTTATGGAAAAGCCTTTCCGCGCGGGCACTAATCTATTTTTAACGTCCAATTAGATCGGAAAATCGTTCAAATTAAGAACGGGAGCTCGTTGCTTTTTTGTTTCCCTATAATTAGAGCCATATAACTCTATCCATTTATTAACTCAAACCCACTTTAATAATAGAAATATTAGATTATAATTTTTTTTGTTTTATGTTCCGTACCAAAAATTCAAGCAAGGTTTGGAACCGATCCAAAAAAATTTCTCAGAATTCTCCATTAATACGACATGCTCTTTTTTCCATTCATTCCTTTAAGCAGGATCAGTCGTGGTCTTACAAACTATACCAAGGTATGGACGAATTTATTTTTTCATACAAATGCGTAAAAGATGTTAGCCGCACTTAAAAGCCGAGTACTCTACCATTGAGTTAGCAACCCCCTCAAAAAAAAATTTACGTTATGTAGATGTAATTATCATAAAAAAATGGAATCATCATTATAAAATATAATAATATATTAAATAAAAAAAAAGAAAGATAAAGTCAAATTTATACGATTTACAAATTTCTTCATGGATAAAATATATATGTATATCATATTAATATACTGGATTTAATTTATTTATTATTTTATATATTTTTTTTATTTTATAAGTTGTTTTCTTTTATTTAAAAATTTTTATGTTTTGTAAAATATATATAAAAAACTAAAAAAACTGAAAGACTAAAATAAAGAGATAAATAGATCTGAAACTAAGATCTAATTGCCCAGATCGAATTATATTTATTTGATACACTGTTGTCAATATGAATGTAAATGTGTTGAGAAAACTATCTGCAATGAAGATTAATTAAAATAAAAAACCAAAACTGCCTTTATTATGTTCTTACATAGAGAAAGGGTTGTTCACAAAGACATATTTATATATATATATAATATATATAATTTTATAGAATTTTGGATGCTCTGGGACGGAAGGATTCGAACCTCCGAATAGCGGGACCAAAACCCGTTGCCTTACCACTTGGCTACGCCCCATTTATATTTTGATTCAACACAAATAAACACTACTATTGGTATTGGTTCTTCGTCAATTCACTGAATTTGTTGATCATAATATAGAATTCTATTAAGATATTGTATGAAAATATGATTTCTTCTATTCTTTTTTTAGTTAAGAATTGAAGGATTTTTGATTGGGTAAGTTTAAAGTTTTTGGTCTACCTTACTACTTCTTTTTTATTACTTGATACTTTAAAAAATATCAATTTTTATATCAATAACCTATTAATATCAATAACCTATTAATAACTTAACTCAATCAAAATGAAATTCTCTTCAAGAACAAAATGTTTGTTATGCTTAATATTTTTAGTTTGATTTGCATCGGTTCTACCCTTTATTCAAATTCAAGCAATTTTTTCTTTACAAAATTGCCCGAAGCCTACGCCTTTTTGAACCCAGTCGTAGATATTATGCCAATAATCCCTCTGTTCTTTTTTCTATTAGCTTTTGTTTGGCAAGCGGCTGTAAGTTTTCGATGAGATCTTTAATACTGTCCTCAAATAATTTACAATTTATTCGATAAACAAAATTATAGTATTTAATAAGATAGGATAAGTTTCTATAGTATAAATTTATTATATAGACATGAAAAATCTGGATTATCCCATTTCCCCATTCTGAGCTTTTTTTCATGCCATTGAAAAAAAACCAGTCTAGTAGAGTACCCCGCAATATCGAATTGTGGGGATAAAAAAATTTGCAATGAAAGACTCAATTCTATATTCAAAATGAGTTTAGAAAAATTCTTTGCTCTTTCTAAAAATTTCTAGAAACTGCTTTATTTCTTTGTGTCAAAATATGATATAAAATATATAGAGAATCTATTTTCTTTTTTTCCAAACCAAAAAAAGATCTTGGAGATTGTCTAATGCTTACTCTCAAACTCTTTGTTTATACAGTAGTGATATTCTTTGTTTCTCTCTTCATCTTCGGTTTTTTATCTAATGATCCAAGGCGTAATCCTGGACGTGAAGGTGAAGAATAAAACAAAAAGAAAAATACGGCTTTTTCCTTGCTTAAATTTTTCAACGTTTTAGCATTTTAACTATAGATCTCTAACTATAACTATTCTATTAATACTACTTTAACTATTAACTAAATAAATAAAGCAAAAAGGTTTGATAAATTTTTAAAATACCAAATCATTAATGAAATCGGAAAGAGAGGGATTCGAACCCTCGGTACAAATAATTCGTACAACGGATTAGCAATCCGACGCTTTAGTCCACTCAGCCATCTCTCCAATTTAATTTTAATACATAATCTCAATAATCTATAACTATAAAAAAATATACACGTTTGTTTGGAATAGATAATTATTGTGTAGTTTTTTGGTTTTATATAGTTTTTATTTTTGTCCAAAAATGCTATTTTCACAACCTGGCCCGTGTCACGGGCCGTTCTTGTTGAAAAAAAAATTGTATTTAGAAATTTTTTAGATAAATATTAGATAAATTTTTTTATTTGATTCGAAAACAAAATACTTGTTATTGAAACAATCAGAAAGAGGACTATTTCCATTCCTATCCTATAAATCAAATGATATAAAGTCAACGAGTCCTTTTTCCCTAACCTCCTTGGGTCCATAAAGAAATACAATATCAACGCTATACTTTTCGTGATTCTTTTATGATCCTACCAAAATAATGTCCCTTCTTTTTACTCGACAAAAGATTCATTTCTATACAATAATCGCATCATAGCGGGTATAGTTTAGTGGTAAAAGTGTGATTCGTTCTATGATAATCCAAAAAGTTAAGGGATCTTCGGCATATAATATATCCCGATTAAAAACTTTATTTCTAAAAAGGATTAAATCCTTGACCTCTCAATAAGAATTTTGAGGAATAATATACATTCTCGTGATTTGTATCCAAAAGTCAAAAAATTTGGAATTGGATTATAAGATTACGAAACATAATTTTTGACTTTCATAAGTATGAGTAAAGAATCTATGGATAAAGACAGAAAAGCTTATTTCTAATCGTAACTAAATCTTCAATTTTGTATTTGTTTTGTCTAATCGAGATTGAAGCAAAATTAAATATTAAACGATGGCTTTGGTTTACTATAGACATCGACGTCTTATTTTATCTCGGTAGAAAAAAAGCCTTTTTCTAAGGATTTTCTCAAATAGAAATAGAGAACGAACTAATTAGAAAGATTATTCCCTCATCTAGAAGGATCATCTAAAAAGCGCGTTGTTTTAAATGCATTAATATTAAGACAAAGAGGGCTGACATAGATGTTATGGGTTTAATTTTTTTCACTCACGTCTTATAGCTGGAAATCTTTCCATATTTTTCTATATCTATAAAGGAGCCGAATGAAACCAAAGTTTCATGTTCAGTTTTGAATTAGAGACGTTAAAGATGATGAATCAACGTCGACTATAACCCCTAGCCTTCCAAGCTAACGATGCGGGTTCGATTCCCGCTACCCGCTTGCTCTTACTCTATATCTCTATACTTTTTCTATGAATTTAAATTATTTTCTAATTCTAAATATATTAGAAATATATACTAATATATACTATATATATTAATTAGATAATACTATATTATATATCATTAATTTAATTATTAATTAAATCAAAATATTAAATTCAATATTTAAAATTATTAAATTAATTTAATTCCTTTTTTGATATATTGTGATATTATCATGTCATATTCGATTAATTTTTT